GTCTTTTTGGGGATAGAGGGACTTGAACCCTCACGATTTTTTAAATCGACGGATTTTCCTCTTACTATAAATTTCATTGTTGCCGGTATTGACATGTAGAACGGGACTCTATCTTTATTCTCGTCCGATTAATCAGTTCTTCAAAAGATCTATCAGATTATGGAGTGAATTGTTTGATCAATGAATATTCGATTCTTTCTTCAATATGGAATCGATTCACAACAATTCTTCTATATTATGTATACAGGTTTATCCTTCATCTTTTATGAAGTTTCAATAGAAGGATTCCTCTACCAACGTAAGACAATCAACTCCATTCGTTAGAACAGCTTCCATCGAGTCTCTGCACCTATCCTTTTTGATTTTCGCTTTCTGAACCTTTGTTTTCGGAAAACGTGATTTGGCTCAGGATTGCCCATTTTTATTAATTCCAGGGTTTCTCTGAATTTGAAAGTTATCACTTAGTAAGTTTCCATACCAAGGCTCAATCCAATTAAGTCCGTAGCGTCTACCAATTTCGCCATATCCCCCTTTTTGAGATGAAAATCTCATTGTGATCTCGTTCCCTTTTTTCTTTCATTTATACCGTGAATTCATTAGATAGATGCCGATTCCTGTCTCGAAAAAGTGTTTTCTCCTCTTTGTCTTTGATTTCTTGTCTATCTTCTTTCATCTTCTATGGGAGGCTCATATTTGGTCCAATCAAAAACGATTTTATCATTTCTGTATCCGAAATTCAATATAGGTGGATACATACCCTAGACATCTGTCTCGCTTCCACTCATTTCCCGATGCAATTTCGAATACTTGAACGGTCGACTCCTTTTTTTTATTTTTTAATTAAAAAATAAAAAAAAAATATTTCATTGTGATGTGATAAAAAAAAATTGAAATTATATATCGCTAGATTAATTGTTATGTTCTATAATATTTAACAGTTATTTGAAATTCTATATTCTATTCTTTAATATATTCATATTAATTATGAATAGCGAATCTGAATAGCTTAATAGCAAAGATTCTAAGAGTTTATTGAATTCCTATGCATGTCGAATTTATGTTATGTGAGCCTGCTTAGCTCAGAGGTTAGAGCATCGCATTTGTAATGCGATGGTCATCGGTTCGATTCCGATAGTCGGCTTTTCTCTATTTATTTTATTCGATGTTTTACATGATTGATAATGCATCTTTGAAATCAAAGAATATTGAAAAAAAAATGTCTTCCTCTTGTGGCAAAAGCCATTGATTTATTATGTTATAGGAATTTAGAACTATGTCACGAAAAGAATCCTTTTCTTTTTCTATATATAGAATATAAAAATCTGGATATTTATCCAACTCATCTCATTATTCTTTATCTCATTATTCTTTAATAGAAAATAGAATAATACTTCAGTAAATTTCGCTTTATTTCGAATTTAGTTCATTTTTAGTTTAGGTTTATTCTGTAGAATGAAATTTCATCAATAAGAATTAATAATTAAATATAAATAAGAAGAAGGAGTCTTTATGTCGCGTTTCCGAGGTCCTCGTTTCAAAAAAATACGCCGCCTGGGGGCTTTACCGGGGCTAACTAATAAAAGGCCCAGAGCTGGAAGTGATCTTAGAAACCAATCGCGTTCCGGGAAAAAATCCCAATATCGTATTCGCCTAGAAGAAAAACAAAAATTGCGTTTTCATTATGGTCTTACAGAACGACAATTACTTAAATACGTTCGTATCGCCGGAAAGGCAAAAGGGTCAACAGGTCAGGTTTTACTACAATTACTTGAAATGCGCCTGGATAACATCCTTTTTCGGTTGGGTATGGCTCCGACTATTCCGGGAGCTCGCCAATTAGTTAACCATAGACATATTTTAGTCAATGGTCGTATAGTAGATATACCCAGTTATCGCTGCAAACCCCGAGATACTATTGCGGCGAGGGATGAACAAAAATCTAGAGCTCTAATTCAAAATTCTCTCGATTCATCCCCTCATGAGGAATTGCCAAACCATTTGACTCTTCAACCATTCCAATATAAAGGATTAGTCAATCAAATAATAGATAGTAAATGGGTCGGTTTGAAAATAAATGAATTGCTAGTTGTAGAATATTATTCTCGTCAGACTTAAACCTAACAAAAATAAAATCAAGACTAATAAGAATAAGGGTTCGAACAATTTTGCTCCCTTTCGGCGAAGTAAATTAACCTAAGGTTAAGATAAATAAGGGTTTAATCCGGATTTTTCTTCCATTTAGGTATCATAGACCGAGAGGGAGATTTTCATTCCTTGTCTACTCTTTTCTTTAACAGTATTTTCGGTACCACAGCCATTAGGAATAGAGAATCCATATCAAAGAAAGGTATAACTCTTGGAATAGTCGTATCCATTGCTATTTGATCTATTGTGGTTAGTAAGATCGGTGAATTAGGTGAAGGTACGGAAAGAGAGGGATTCGAACCCTCGGTAAGCAAAAGCCTACATAGCAGTTCCAATGCTACGCCTTCAACCACTC